AAACCAAAACCCTATTAATAGATAGGAACACATTCCAACCAATTCCCAAAAAAAATAAATTTGTATCAAATTTGAACTAGTAACTAATCCTACCATGGAAGTACTGAAAAAACTCATATAAGCAAAAAATCTCAAGTATCCTTGATCGTGAGCCATATAATTATCACTATAAATAAGAACCATGATTCCAACAGTAGTGATTAACATTGACATAATAGAAGTAAGTGGATCGATCAAGCAGCCGAATTCTAAAGAAAAATCATTATCGAGTGTCCAAGACCATACATATTGGTGGATAGAACTGCTATTTACTTGCTGAATAGACAGATTAGTTGAAAAAATCATGACTATACTTAACAATAAAATACTTGGAAAAGCCCACATACGACGAAGATTTTTTGTTGCTGTCGGAAAAAGAAGAAGGCCCACTCCTATTAACATAGGAACTGGAAGTGGAACGAAAGGTAAAATCCACCCATATTGATATGTTTGTTGCATAAGAAAATTGAAATTCATAATTACATAATTAATTGTTTCCGATTTATCGGATTTTACTTCTTTTGAAAGGAGTCAATAAAAAAATGAAAATATGCACTAACTTAAATATAAAAATATTTTTTTTATTTCTTTTTACTTATTCTTTCTAAACTTCTTGTAAATATTGCAAATATTCAAATCAAGAAGTTCCAATTGGTCAAATCATATGAAAGACAAAGATTAATTATGAGTCTCCTTCTAGTTTGAAAATTCAAGTCAAATTTGGACAAGTTACTCAAAATATTCTTCTTTTTTTTTAGAAAAATTTTATGCGATTTTACCATATCGTTCACAGTCTATTCTTTTAGAATTTTAGAAAAAAAAATTATCTAGAAAAGCGCAGATTTTTTTTGAACAATAGATGTCTTTCACATCCAGCTATACGAATGAGTAATCTCTTCATTTTATTTAAATGGCAGTTCCAAAAAAACGTACTTCTGCATCAAAAAAGCGTATTCGTAAAAATTTTTGGAAAAGGAAAGGCTATTGGGCGGCGTTAAAAGCATTTTCTTTAGGGAAATCTCTTTCTACCGGGACTTCAAAAAGTTTTTTTGTGCGACAGACAAATAAAATCAAAAAATAAGTTATTAAGAAATAAAGCGGAAAACCTTAGAACAATATAAATCGACCTGACTCAAAAATGGAACGCTTCCGTTTCAAAAAAAAATTCCCCAATTCCATTTCCTGGTAAATTAATCAATGGGAAATGGAATTCTTCTGGTTACTTTGACCGAATTCAAACAAAGTTTTTTTAACAAAAAAAAAACACAAGATACTTGATTTAAATTTTCGTATATTTTCTTGCCAGGACGGGAGTCTTTTTTTCCCATCAATCTATTTGTACTATAAATATTTTTTGTACAACTTTCTTACTTTTTAATTTCTATAAATTCTTATATAGAGCCCATATATCTCTCCCCATCAATTCACGCAAAAACACTTAATGAAAATATTCTGGATAAATGGGTGTGAATTTTGAATAATCTAAAATCTTTTTTGGTTCATTCATAAAACAGATTTTTGGGTTGTACTTTTTGAAATTAAAATCAAATAACTCAAAAACGGTAAATTTTAAAAAATGTTTTTTTGGGGGGGCTTAATGCATAGTAAAACTTGCTGCTTTTACAAGAGTTCCAAGTCTAAAACCCACAATAAAACTAAAACAATGAACCTTCAAGTACATATTTGAAGAAATTTGTATTCATCAATTTGAATCTTTCCAACAAAATATTGCATTCTTAAATCTAGACGATTTCTTATTCATAGGCTATTATAGGGTCAAGACAAGCCGCTATGGTGAAATTGGTAGACACGCTGCTCTTAGGAAGCAGTGCTAGAGCATCTCGGTTCGAGTCCGAGTGGCGGCATAACATGTCCTAAAAAAAGAAAATAGATCCTATAATGAATAATAATGAATTCAATTTCGGATTTCGATTTTATAATTAAGGAACTTTTTTTTATGATATTTTCAACTTTAGAGCATATATTAACTCATATTTCTTTTGCGACTGTTTCAATTCTAATTACAATTCATTTGATAACTTTTTTTGTCGATGAAATCGTAAAACTATATGATTCATCCGAAAAGGGCATGATAATGATCTTTTTGTGTATAACAGGATTATTAATTTCTCGTTGGATTTATTCAAAACATTTTCCACTAAGTGATTTATATGAATCGTTAATCTTCCTTTCATGGAGTTTTTCTTTTATTTATATCGTTCCATATTTCAAAAAAGAAAAAAATATTCTAAACACAATAATTCGCCCAAGTGTTATTTTTTCCCAGGGATTTGCTACCTCAGGTCTTTTAACTGAAATACACGAATCCACAATATTAGTACCCGCTCTTCAGTCCGAGTGGTTAATAATGCATGTAAGTATGATGATATTAGGATATGTAGCCCTTTTATGTGGATCATTATTATCAGTATCACTTCTAGTCATTACAGTTAGAAAAAATAGAAGATTTTTTTCTACGAATAATCGTTTATTAAATTTAAATGAGTCATTTTTACTTGGTAAAGTCAAATACATGAATGAAGGAAAAGGAAAAAATGTTTTACAAAAAACTTCTTTTTTTTCTCCAATAAATTATTATAAGTCGCAATTGATTCAACAATTGGATTATTGGAGTTATCGGGTTATTAGTCTAGGATTTCTCTTTTTAACGATAGGAATTCTTTCTGGAGCAGTATGGGCTAACGAAGCATGGGGATCCTATTGGAGTTGGGACCCAAAAGAAACTTGGGCCTTTATTACTTGGATCATATTTGCAATTTATTTACATACTCAAACAAATATAAAATGGAAGGGTACAAATTCAGCAATTGTAGCGTTTATTGGGTTTCTTATAATTTGGATATGCTATTTTGGAGTAAATCTATTAGGAATAGGGTTACATAGTTATGGTTCATTTACATTAACATCTAATTAAATTCAAAAAGCTTACTACTTACGAATAGGAATAGAAAAGCATACAACGCATATGAATATCATTTTGTGTGAACTAGCGAGAGCCCCGTGACTTTGATTCGCGGCACTCTCGCCAGTTCTAGTTCAAATTTATTTTTTTTTTACTTAACACAAGAGAAGAAAAAGCCTTCTTTTTTTTTCATTGTACAACGAACCTCTTTGGAAACGATAAGATCGTTTTTTCATTTTTTTATCAATAAAAAAACGATCTATAAAAAGAATTAGATAGGATAACTTCAACCTTTTCAACTGATAGTGAAAGAACGAAATCTGGGTATATACCAATACCGAGTACGGGTAAAAAAATAGATATTGAAAGAAATAATTCTCGCGGCCCAGAATCAAAAAAATAAGAGTTTGGGCCGTTAAATATCTTGTATCCATAGAACATCTGGCGTAACATAGATAATAAATAAATAGGGGTTAATATCATTCCAATTGCCATTACAAAAGTAATTGGGATTTTTGTCATTAAAAGAAATTTTGGACTAGTAACTAATCCAAAAAATACTATTAATTCGGCAACAAAACCACTCATACCTGGTAATGCGAGGGAGGCCATCGAAAAACTACTGAACATCGTGAACATTTTTGGCATTGGGATAGCTATTCCACCCATTTCATCAAGATAAAGAAGACGTATTCTATCATAAGTTGTTCCGGCCAAGAAAAAAAGTGCAGCACCGATAAATCCATGAGAGATTATTTGTAAAAGGGCTCCGTTGAGCCCCATATCCGTGATAGAACCAATTCCTATAATTATAAAACCCATATGAGATACAGAGGAATAGGCTATTCTTTTTTTTAAATTCCGTTGACCCAGAGATGTTGAAGCTGCATAGATTATTTGCATTGCGCCCACTATTATCAACCAAGGAGAAAATAGAGAATGAGCATGAGGAAAAAATTCCATATTGATCCGAACTAATCCATACGCTCCCATTTTTAATAAGATTCCGGCTAGAAGCATACAAGTACTATAATGCGCTTCTCCGTGGGTATCTGGTAACCATGTATGTAGGGGTATGATTGGTAATTTGACAGCAAAAGCAAGAAAAAATCCACTATAAAATAATATTTCCAAGGCCGCGGGATAGGACTGATTAGCCAATATTTCAAAATTTAATGTTGGTTCAGTAGAACTATATAAACCGACACCCAGAACTCCCATTAAAAGAAAAATAGAACCCCCTGCCGTGTACAAAATAAATTTTGTAGCCGAATACAGGCGTTTTTTTCCTCCCCACATGGATACAAGTAGATAAACGGGAATTAATTCTAACTCCCACATGAGAAAAAAAAGTAAAAGATCTCGAGAAGAAAATAATCCTATTTGTCCACTGTACATTGCTAACATCAGGAAATGAAATAATCGAGAATCTCGAGTCACTGGCCAAGCCGCTAAAGTAGCTAAAGTAGTGATGAATCCCGTTAGTAAAATGGGTCCTATCGAGAGTCCATCTATTCCTAATCTCCAATGAAAATCCAAAAAAAGGATCCATTTATAATCCTCTATTAGTTGGATTAATGGGTCGTCTGATTGAAAATGATAGCAAAATGCATAAGTCGTTAGAAGAAGCTCTAAAATACACATACATATAGTATACCAACGTATTACTCTATTTCCCCTATGTGGAAGAAAAAAAATTAAGCAACCTGCAAATATTGGCAAAACCACAATTATTGTTAAACAAGGAAAATGGTTCGTGGTAAAGACAAGATACGCTTGGGCCATAAAAATCCGTGCTCAATTGAATTTGATTTTGAGCACGGATTTTGTCGGTAAAAAAAAAAAAGAAAAATGGATTCAAGTAGAGTTTTATGGAATGTATCAATAAGAATGTATCAATAAGCTAGACCCATACTGCGAGTTGTTTCATGCCATAAATAAACCCGAACACTCAAAAAATCCGTTGGACACGCGGATTCACACCTCTTACAACCAACGCAGTCTTCGGTCCTTGGGGCAGAAGCGATTTGTTTAGCTTTACATCCATCCCAAGGTATCATTTCTAATACATCGGTGGGGCACGCCCGGACACATTGGGTACATCCTATACATGTATCATAAATCTTTACTGAATGTGACATTGGATCTATCCATTTTGAACGTCATAAATTTTCGATCTAGTAAACTAACTTATAAATGAATCCTATAAGTTAGATACCGGACGAATCAATGAGTGATCATAATCAATTTTCTTCCAAATTTCTTTATCAAAAAGGACCAAAATACTTTGATTTCTTGTGTTTTTGCAACCACAATCATACCTTACAGGTCTCAAACCTATTAATTTGAACTTATTTCTAAATATTCAATTTTCCACCGGTACAATGAATACTATTTATTCAACAAGTTTGATTGGTTAATACGAGTTGATTTTTTGTTACGATAAATTGATGAAACAATAGCCGGTCCAATAGCTGCTTCAGCGGCTGCAATAGTTATAACAAAAATGGAAAAAATGTCTCCTCTTAATTGACGATTATCAAAAATATCAGAAAATGTTACAAAATTTATATTAACTGAATTTAATAGAAGTTCAAGGCACATAAGGGCTCTAACCATATTTCGACTTGTGATCAATCCATAGATACCAACAGAAAATAAATAGGCACTCAAAACAAGTATATGTTCGAGCATCATTAATCAACTCCTTATCAATTTTGATTCGTTTTAATCTGAACAATAATTGAATAGACTCGATTCTAACAAATAACAAATATGAAACAGGAAAATCGATTGGTAATAGATCGATATAAAACGAAAGCCTTTCTATTCGATTAAAAAAAAAAGTAATTCAAATTAACAAATTATAGCTTTTGTGTTAGTTAATTCGATTTGAATTACTTGTTGATTTCTTATTGACGAGCTATAGAAATAGCACCTATTAAAGCGACTAAAAGGATTATTGAAATGAGTTCAAATGGAAGAAAAAAATCCGTTGCTAAATGAATTCCAATTTGTTGGCTATTACTTATCAAATCTTGTTCTAAAATATGATTTGATTTTGTAGTCCAGCTGATCCCATACCAGGCCGTATCTGGAATAGTAGTAATTAGTGAAATAAAAAGACTTGTACAAATCATTGAAGTAACCCCATCCCCAACGGTCCAAAGGTGAAAATCTTTGTAATATTCTGAACCATTCATAAACATCACAGCAAAAATTATTAAAACATTTATAGCTCCTACATAAATAAGGAGCTGCGCAGCAGCTACAAAATAGGAGTTCGATAGAATATAGAATAAGGATATACAAAAAAGAACCAATCCCAACGAAAAGGCCGAATAAATTGGATTCGGAAGTAATACTACTGCCAGACTTCCTAATATAAGACCCGATCCTAGAAAGACTAAAAGAAAATCGTGTATTGGTCCGGGTAAATCCATTTGATTTTATCAAAAAAATCGAAATATTTCATGTCTTTGTTGACCTGACCAGGAAAAAAGAAGTTATCCTTTTTTTTTATTTTAACATATACATATTAATTTAATTGAATTTGAATGAATCGGGATGATTTGGATTGATGTAAATACAGGACTGCTTTTTTTTTGTTTCGAAAGCAAAGGTTAAAACTTTATCTTTATATTTTATATTATTACATTATTCGAATAGAAAGTCATTTTAAATGAAAATCAAGCCACGACCCTCACCAACTAACCGTTCTTCTGTATTCACCAAGCAAAAACCTGATCCCTTTAACTCCAAAAAATTTCAAAAGCTTTTTTTTTTTTGAATTTATAAATGTTTTGTAAAGCGAGAGTTTTATACATTGTTGAGTTGAGGTAAATTCGAAGAAATTGTTCGAATTGTGTAATCTTCAATTATTGAGACCGGTAACCGACCTAAAGCAATTTGATTATAATTCAATTCATGACGATTATAAGTAGAAAGCTCATATTCTTCGGACATTGATAAACAATTTGTTGGACAATACTCAACACAATTACCACAAAATATACAAATTCCAAAATCAATACTGTAATTAAGTAATCGTTTCTTTCGAATATCCATTTGCAATTTCCAATCTACAACGGGTAAATCTATAGGACATACACGAACACATACTTCACAAGCAATGCATTTATCAAATTCAAAGTGGATTCGGCCTCGGAAACGTTCTGATGTAATCAATTTTTCGTAGGGGTATTGAATAGTTACAGGTAAACGATTTGCATGGGACAAGGTAATCACGAAACCTTGACCAATGTACCTGGCAGCTCGTATTGTTTGTTGACCAGAGTTCAAGAACCGAGTTAGCATAGGGAACATGTCGGAATATCTATAAATAAATTTACTCGTTTATTTCTCTTGTTTGAGACAAGTTATGAAGAATAGAATATTCTATTCCTTTACAGTGAAAGAAGTTGGAACGAAGTCGTTAATAATAGATTACCCAAAGAAATAGGTAAAAGAAATTTCCATCCAAGATTTAATAGTTGGTCCATTCTCAGTCTTGGTAAAGTCCATCTTGTTGCAATAGAAATGAATAAGAACAAATAAGTTTTAGCCAGTGTAATAAAGATACCGATTATTGTTCCAAAAACCTTCCCTCTTTGATTTATGTCAAATAACTCAGGATCAAATAGGTTTGGAATAGAAAGATTCCACCCCCCCAAGTAAAGAACTGTTACAAATAATGAAGAAATTAGTAGATTTAGATACGAAGCAACATAAAATAAGCCAAATTTTATACCTGAATATTCGGTTTGATAACCAGCTACTAATTCTTCTTCTGCTTCTGGTAAATCAAAAGGTAATCTCTCACACTCGGCTAGAGAAGAAATTAGAAAAATGATAAACCCTATAGGTTGACGCCACAAATTCCATCCCCAAAAACCATATTTGGATTGTGTTTCAACTATATCAACTGTACTTAAACTGTTAGATAATCATAGTCGACAATAACATCACTGCTTTCATCGCTATTACAGAACCGTACATGAGATTTTCACCTCATACGGCTCCTCATAGGTCACAAATCAATCTAAGAACCTTTCAAATTGGTAGGATCGATAGAGAATAAAACTCTTATCCTAAGGCCTAGAATTAGACTAATGGAATTCTGTCTGCTATATTTATAATTATAATAAAAAAGTGCTTCTGAATTGATCTCATATTTTAAGAATTTTCATTTTTCTTTTTTGATTAAAAACTTATCCTTGAATGAGAAAAAATACTTTTTAGAGGAATATCCCATAGATATTTCAACTTCTCGTTTTCGATTACGAAAAAGAATTTAGGCATTGCATAACAAGAATTGGATTTCGTTCCTATTCTCCTTTCTCAGAAAAGAGGTATTATTCGCATTATCAAAAGTAAAAGATTTCTTCGTTTTGATAGTTATTTACTTAATCGGTGGACAGGAACATACTCTGGGTCGAAATCGTGGGGAGTACTTCTTAAGAATTTCTACCAACTTAAAGCCCCAATTCGAATTATTTTTCTATAACAAAAATATCCTATTGGATAATTTTCAGAATCTCCATTACTAATCCTTTGTGTATCTTGGTCTTCCTAACCATCCACTCGTTTTTTTAATCTTTCATTAGGATAATACATCTATGCTATGGTAATAGTATAGAAAAAACCCATACAATTGATCTTTTAAACCCGCTTCAAGTCATCAGCCAATCTTGGGGTAAACAGCCTTGACTGCTTATGTTTACTTTCACTTAATTCTTATTCTTGTACGTAGGAAATGAGATTTCATTCTTTTAACAGCAAGTTTGTAAGCCGTTTTATTTCACTCATAGAACTATCTGGTTTAATTCATCAACTCAATGATGAATAAAAAAATCGATAGTCAAATCATTTGACTTTACTTGTTAGAAAGAAAAGAAATGGGGGAATTTTTATGTCTCACCGAATCACACGTAGAGATATTGATAATACACATAGAGTTAATGGTATTTCATAACTAATTGATTGAGCAGCAGCCCTTAATCCACCTAAAAAGGAATATTTATTATTTGATCCATATCCTGACATAAGCAATCCAACGGGAGCAAGACTTGAAATGGCGATCCATAAAAAAACACCAATACTAAGATCAGCTAGAATAAAGCGACAACTAAAGGGAATTATTGAATAACTTAGTAAAATGGATATGACTGCTATGGATGGACCAATACTGAATAAACGAGTATCTCCTCTAGATGGAAGAATATTTTCTTTGAAAAGTAGTTTTGTACCGTCGGCTAAAGCTTGAAGAATTCCCAAAGGCCCCGCGTATTCGGGTCCAATACGTTGCTGTATCCCTGCGGATATTTCTCTTTCTAACCAAACAATTACTAGAACACCCAGTGTGATTCCTAATACAAGAATGAAAATAGGGACAAGCATCCCTATGATTCCATAAAATTCTTTTAAGGATTCCAATCTGGAAAAAGAATGGATAGCTTCTATTTCTATTATATCAATTATCATTTCAACGATCAACTTCTCCCATAATGATATCTATACTACCTAGTATCGTCATAATATCAGCCAATTTCATTCTTTTAACTAACTGCGGAAGAATTTGCAAGTTGATAAACCCCGGCGGTCGGATTTTCCATCGCCAAGGAAAAACACTCTGATCTCCGATCAGAAAAATTCCCAATTCTCCTTTTGGTGCTTCGACTCTTACATAAAGTTCTTGCTTGGACAATTCAAAAGTGGGAGAAGGCTTTTTACTAATAAATCGATATTCAAAATCATTCCATTCAGGGTCTTTTATTCTATCAAAGCGCCGGCTTTCTAAATTCTCATACGGCCCCCCTGGAATTCCTTCCAAGGCTTGTTGGATTATTTTTATGGATTCTGTCATTTCACTAATTCGTACTAAATAACGAGCTAATGAATCCCCTTCTTTTTGCCATTGAATCTCCCAATCAAATTCGTCATAACACTCATAACGATCAACTTTACGAAGATCCCATTGTATTCCGGAAGCTCGTAGCATTGGCCCCGATAAACCCCAATTTAGTGCTTCTTCTCCGCCAATAATACCTACGCCTTCCACTCGTTCTAAAAAAATAGGATTTCGGGTAATAAGCTTTTGATATTCAGCAACCCCAGTTAAAAAATAATCGCAAAAATCCAAACATTTATCTACCCATCCATAAGGTAGATCAGCAGCGACCCCTCCGATACGAAAATAATTATGCATCATGCGCATACCGGTAGCAGCCTCGAATAGGTCATATATCAATTCTCGTTCTCGAAAAATATAGAAAAAGGGGGTCTGTGCCCCAATATCTGCCATAAAAGGGCCAAGCCATAACAAATGGGAAGCGATACGACTCAACTCCAGCATAATAGCTCTAATATAGCTAGCCCTTTTAGGTACTTGAATATTGCCTAGCTGTTCAGGTCCATTTACAGTTATTGCTTCTGTAAACATGGTAGCTAAATAATCCCAACGTGTTACATAAGGCAAATATTGTATAATTGTTCGATTTTCCGCAATTTTCTCCATTCCTCTATGTAAATAACCTAATATGGGTTCACAGTCAATAACATCTTCACCATCGAGAGTAACGATCAGTCGAAGAACACCATGCATTGATGGGTGGTGAGGCCCCATATTCACTATCATAAGGTCATTTCTTGTAATTGGTGTAATCATAAGTTTTTCCCGAGTCAGTCTTCCATGCATTTCTGAAAGTAAAAAGAAGTTCATTCAAATTTAAATGACTAAGCTCATCAAATGGTATCGTGCTTCAAATTAACGCGTTTTTATTTCTCGAATATCCAACTCATCAATTAATTCTTTATAGCGTCCTCTCCTTCTTTTTGACAAATAGGCTAGTAGTCGTTGACGTTTTCCCAAAATTTTGCGCAAACCTCTCTGAGATGAAAAGTCTTTTTTGTGCAATTCCAAATGTGAAGTAAGTCTCCTTATCTTCGTGGTGAAACTGAATACTTGAAATTCAACAGACCCTTTATTTTCTTCGTTTTCTTTTTGAGAAATAATCGAAATTACTGAATTTTTTACCATAAAAAAATGCTCCTTTTTCCTTGTCCAGATATGGATTTTACCGATCAGTAATAATAATGCTATTAGTTTTTATGTGGTATATACAATAATTTAATGCAAATAACTCCTAATTTTCTGAATTCAGACCAATCAATCAAATTTGAAATTCTATTTAGATAGGAATAGAAAACGAGTGGTACATTTTCGCATCGAAAAATTGAGACCTAAAATTCAGAAGTTTCTGTTAATTCATTTCGAGATTTAATTGAGATATTAGTCAAAGTCATTTCATATTGGATACTCGAATGAGATGTGAGATAAGAAAAGCGCATGATCTGTCTATTTGTTTACTTTCATATACCCTAGAAATTCTATTTTCTATTCTAGGGTATATAGAAATAGGATCTAGGATATATAGAAAAAGTGTATTATTCACAGAATTTCAATCACGGATACAGATGTATTCTTAACATACTGAAACGACTGCCATTATTGGTATCAAACCAATAACGATTCATACAAGCTAAATCTTCTAATCGATAATTAGGCCAAAGAAAGAGCTTTAATTTCATTAATTTATTTTTCTCTCTATTAATATTGTCATGTGAAACTTGGATGCTGTTTGTTACGTTCTTTTCATTCCAAAATACTAGATTTCTATCTATAGAATTTATATTCTTTGAATTGAAACAAATTAGAATTCTCACTTTTCTACGACGTTTAAACGATAAAATATTTTCCGGAACAAGTAAATAAAAATGCTTTTTGTCTCTATTTGCGGTTATTCTTTGATGTGGTAAAATAGTTTCATCCAAATTTTTCTTAGAAACATATCTTTGCTCTTGATATTTTTGATTAATTTGATGCTTACTCTTATGAAGCAACGAAATACCTATGGTTTGGTACATAATAAATTGTCCGTCTTTTTTGCCAGCCAGACGAAGTGGTTGTACAATCAATACTCCTTTCTTCATCAACTCTGAGAGAGTCAAATTCTTTTGAATCAACATTATATCCAAACTCATTTCTCTCTTTTGAATGGAGGATATAGTAATTTTTCTTGGATCTATCAGTCTAAGCAGGAGACAATAGATCTTGATATTATTGATCATTCTTTGATTCAAAGTTGCGTCCCATCTCAATTGAAAAAGCAAATAATGTTTCAGGAAGAAATCGAGTTCTGCTTCTGTATTGCTTTTGTATTGTTTTTTCTTTTTCCCCTTTTTCATGTCCGAGCTTGCATAATTTTCTTCAATATCTTTTTGTTGTGAGAAAACAGATCCGCGATCTCCTTGGCTTATGGGTTCTTCTTCATTTCGATGCTTTTTATTCGATGCTATCAACAAATTTATCTTTTTCTTTTCATTAATATTTATATTTTTACTGCTATTTAAATTTAAAAGAAGTAATTTGCTTGGTATAAACCAAGGTTTCATTTTATATGCTTTATAAAGTAACACAAATTCTGGGAAGAGCCAAAACTCCAGATCCGATATAGGACCCTTTAGCCTTTTTTCATTCATTCCCATCCAATCAAAAAACCCTTTGTGGGAATTTTGTGAATTGGTTTCTGGAATCATAAGATATAAAATAGTTTTTTTAGAAATTATTTGAGAGTTGTTAGTACGAATGTGCGTATTTTGATATCTATTGGTATCAATTAGGATCCAGGCCTCAATATCGACTTTTTGTCTAAGATAAAAATTGAAAATTTTCCAAGCAAAATATTTTCTATCAGCTGGTTTTTCCATATATGGAATATCAACCTGCCCTAGATCATTTGGAATAGGGATGTTCCTCCGTATATCAAAAAGGTTTGTTTTAGACCTGTTATAAGTATAAGAAATTTCTTGCTTCTTATTTCCTTGAAAGGGAGGTCTATAAAAAAAGCATTCCGGTTTATTTTCATAATTAATAAATTTATATGATAAAAGATTATATCTATAGTATTTTCGAAAATTATCTTTTTCAGTAGATAATAAATATACTTCAGATTTTTTTTTGGAACCAACTAACAGGTCTTTTTCATATGAATGCTGCTTGCTAAAATTTGCCTTTTTGGCTATACAACGCTGGCGAACTCTATTTCGCCATTTTTCTGGTATTAATTTCGACCATCTGATCTGAGATAAATGGTATTGAAAATGCCCTTTTAACCAGTTTTTCCATTTATTAGTTTCATAGCGCGGAAGTTTCTTATTTGCTAATTTCGAATGATCCATTCCTTGTCTTTCAAAAGAATCCTTTATTTTAGACTTAAGAAAAGGGGGTATTCTTTGATTTTGATATTGAACAACAGATCTTACCGAGTTACTAATTTTTATTTGTGATAATTTGTAAAATACATATGCTTGTGACATGTAGGATAAGTCATAAAAAATACGTGAAGTTTCTTTAATATTTCGAATCTTATCAAGTGGCTTTTTTATAGCCGAAATAAACGAAATTGGAGTTTTCTTTTTTGTATTAATTGTTGCTTGTTTTCTTTCATTATTGTAAATAAATTTATCAATAAATTTTTTTGTTAATTTAAGAAAAAATTCTGTATTTATTCTGGGAATATTAATGATAGATACAAATATATCTGTATAGATTTTTTCAATGAAAATTTTTAAAAGGGAGGGTAATTTACAGATTAATCGAGCATTTCTTCTTTTTAATATTTGCCATTTTTCAAATCTTTTAGCATTAGAATTTGTTTTGTTAGGACTAAGATTTTTTATTCTTGGAGTTACTTTTTTTTTCTCTTTTGAGATTTTTTCTAGTTGATTTCGGATTGTACTTGTTCTATCAGTGACATCTTTCGTTTTTTTTTCTGTCAATGGAGAATTTGTCCAACTCGGAGATGCAATTTGACTAAATGATTCGTGAATTATCTCATTGCTTATCGTGGAATCTTTTTCTTCTTTAAGTTCGTTCGATTTATATACTTCTCTTAATCTAAACAATAGAATTGGATTTACTTTTGAAAGTTCTTTTATTATTTTTTTTATAAAAAAAATACCTCCGAAAACCCATTTTTTGATTTCTTTTGAAACCTTTGGAAGTAATTTGGTTTTTTCTTTGAAAACTGTTAGAACTCGCAAATACTTCTTTTTTAATTTTTCAATTTGTTTTTTGAATTCCTTAAAAATGGGTTTAAAAAAAGAAGGACGTTTTCGGGGCGGACCAAAAGGAAGTTCTGCTTCCATTCCCCAAATTGTTAAAAAACAAAAATCATCTTTTTCTTTTTTCTTTTTCATTAGATCTTTCTGCGAGGATCGTAGTTTGGATTTGCGCCAAGGTTTCAGACAGAACGGAAACAATATTTTTATCTGAATACCATCTGTCAACCAATTTTTTGGAAATTCTGTTTCGGATAATGGAACCCCATTATAGGTACATTTAAGATGTACCTCTCTATTCCATTCCTGGAAATCCTCAGCCCATTCAGGAAGTTCGAATAGGAGTATACGGCCAATATTTTTTGTAATTATTAATAAAGGTAATAGAATACTTTTTCTAAAAATAGATTGAGTTAGTAACATACAACCTCTTATTACTTGCGCAAGTGGAATGCTATCCCAGGCCTCTGCTATCTCTATTCGAACTTTTTCCTTTCTTTTGTTCTTTGCTTTTTTTTCTTCTCTTTTTGTTTGTTCTTTTGTATACTCTACCGTTTTGAATGCTTCTCCCTTACCCACCCAATTTCGAAAAAAAAGTTTAATCAATCCGGAGATATCAAAAGAAAAAAGAGGGAATTTTTGTAGTCTTTCAAAAAAAAGGAGGGAATGCACATTTGCTTGAAACAATTCTGAAATAACTATTTTACGTCTTTGAGCTCGCATAGAACCTTTGATTATATTCCGCCGAAAGTCTGATTGTTGTGAATAACGTATCAAAGCCACTTCGTCGATTTCATCGGGCATATTAGTATCCGTAATATTAGAATCACTATTCTCCCTGTTAACAGTAAAAATTACTACACGTTTGCCCTTTCTTGAACGAATTTGATGATCTATTGGTACGTCTTCTTGATATT